AATTAAATAAAAAAATTAATAAAAATATTGATACATAAGATAAATACAAGAATAGATAAGACGAGATTCGTCCACCTCCCATATATATATTTAATCCCTTCCCCTATAAAAAAACTTGCAACACCAACACCATTTGTAATTCCATCAATTATATGTCTATCAAAAAACTGAGTTAGTTCGGTTAATCCTCTTATCCCCATGGTAAAAACTCTAGTATAAAAAATATCTATGTAACCACGATTATATGACCAATTGTATATCATATTTTTTATTCGGTCCACAAGAATTCTTTTAGGACCCCTTTTTACAAATGAATTGATTAAATCCAAATTCTGGAAAAATGAATAAGCAGATCCATATAAAATATATGCTATGAATAGTCCGAAAATTGCTATACTTACTGAAAAAATTGCATTTGTAAAAAATGCATCCAAATTTACAGAATAATTAGAACTTGAATGTAAAAGATTTGTTGATGGGGTTAACCATTTCGATAATATATCAAAATCTATTACTCCTTGATCAAAAGGAATTCCTATTGATCCAACCAACAAAGTAAATAGTACTAATACAAGAAGAGGAAATAACATAGTATTGTCCGATTCGTGAGGATACTTGGAAGTGTATTTATTTCCAAAGTAAGTACTAAAGTATCGTATCCTATTTCTTACATTATTATCAATTTTCGATCTATTTTTTGAAAAAAAAAAAAGAAACCTTTTTATTCATTGTTGATAAAAGTAAATTTGGATTGACTCCTCTTGGAGTTCCTTTTCCCCATAGAGATATGGAATAGAACGAACCATTTTTAGTGCTACTGTAATTTTGAAAATGAACACGTAAATACCCATCAAAGGTAAGTAAATATACCCGAAACATATAAAATGCGGTTAATCCTGCTGTGAAATAAGCTATTACTGCGAAAATTGGTGAATAGAACCAACTATCATTAAGAATGTCATCTTTGGACCAAAAACAAGCAAGAGGTGGAATACCACAAAGCGAAAGTGTACCCAATAAAAAAGTAGTTCTTGTAATTGGAACATATCTTGTTAAACCACCCATAAGAACCATATTCTGACTTTTATCTGGCGAATATCCAACAATAGGTTCCATTGAATGAATAATGGATCCGGATCCCAAAAACAATAAAGCTTTTGAATAGGCATGAGTGATCAAATGGAATAAAGCAGCTCGATAAGAACCTATACCTAGAGCTAACATAATATAACCCAATTGAGACATTGTAGAATAGGCTAAGCCTTTTTTAATGTCTCTTTGAGCAAGGGCCAAAGTAGCCCCTAATAATAGTGTTATTACACCTATTAAAGAAATGAAATTCATTATATAAGGTATGAACTATGAAAAGAGGAAGAAGCCGAGCTACAAGAAAAATTCCTGCTGCTACCATAGTAGCAGCGTGTATAAGAGCCGAAATAGGAGTGGGTCCTTCCATAGCATCAGGTAACCATACGTTAAGGGGGAATTGTGCGGATTTAGCAACTGCACCGACGAATAATAAAGAAGCACACAAAGTAGCAAATAAAGAATTGGCCCCATTATTCTGGATTAAGTTATTAGTTATTTCGAGCAAATCCCGAAATTCTAAGCTACCTGTTATCCAATAAAAACCTAAGATTCCTAACAATAAACCAAAATCCCCTACACGATTAGTTACAAAAGCTTTTTGCCAAGCACTTGCTGCAATTGGTCGTGTGAGCCAAAACCCTATTAATAAATAAGAACACATTCCCACTAGTTCCCAAAAAATAGAAATTTGATACAAATTTGAACTAGTAACTAATCCCAGCATAGAAGTATTAAAAAAACTCATATAAGCAAAAAATCTTAAATATCCTTGATCGTGATACATATACTTGTCACTATAAATAAGAACCATGATTCCAACAGTAGTAATTAGTATTGACATAATAGAAGTAAGTGCATCGATCAAGTATCCAAAATCTAAGGAAAAATCATTATTGATGGTCCAAGACCATAGATATTGATAGATAAAACTTCCATTTATTTGTTGAATAGACAGATTGGCCGAAAACACCATAGCTATACTTAAGAGTAAAACACTAGGGAAAGCCCACATGCGACGAATATTTTTTGTTGCTGTCGGAATAAGTGGAAGTCCAAATCCTATTGACATAGTAACTGGAAGTGGAAGAAAAGGTATTATCCACGCATATTGATATGTATGTTCCATAAGAAAAGAAACTCTTTTTTCTTATAATTGAAAATTGTTCTCGATTCACCAATTCTTATCTTTTTTATCCTTTTAGAAAGGAACAATAATAAAAGAAATCAACAAAAAAAAAGTCAAATATTGGGATTCTTAATTATTCTGATTTTTTCTCAGATATTTGAAATATTCCAAAATTGACAATAGGTTGGTCAAAAAATATGACCAAATAACTATGTACAAATAACTATGTAAAGGTAAAGGCGATTACCTAGTAGTTATTTTAACTAAGAAAAGATTAAAGGAATATGAGATTTTAAAATAATTTTCTTACTACTATTATTTAGTAGATTTTGATATTTTTTTGGTGATTAATAAACATATTACATATACTATAATAGTATATGTAATATATTATATAGTATAGTAAATATAGTAAGGAAAAAGAGTTAGACCAAAAAAAGAGTACTTTTTTTATTCAAATATGGATCATAGTATCTATATTCGGTATCTATATTCGAAAAAATACCTAGGTTTTCTAGTTCATTTTGGGAGTGGAGTAATTACCTAACTTGTTGTGTAACTGATTGATTGGATTGAAATCCAATAAATAAAACTTATGTTTATCGGAAATCTTATGATACTCCTTACTTCGTATATAACTGAAATAAAAGATTACTTAGGTAACCTAAGTAATGGAATGTCTTGTTTAACGGATTAAGTACTAGTTCTAATTTAGTTCTAATTGGAATTTGAATTATGGACATAGCACTCTGGACTTAATCAATTTTTATTTTCCCTTATTTTCTTCTATTTTTTTTCCCTCATGTCATTTATATATGTGATGTGTGATGCGCGCGCATACATATATGTGATATATATATCACATATACATGTATATATAAATATATTTGTATTATATATATTTGTATGTTTATTATATATATTACTATGTTAAAGTAAAAAAACAATGTATATTTTAAAGAGTATATTAAAAAAATTATCCACATACACGAAATAAGTATAGATAATAACTAAAAAGAACGATCTATTTTGAAGAATACATGTCTTTCACATACAACGATAAAAGGAGGAACCCCCTTTTTTTGAATGGCAGTTCCAAAAAAACGTATTTCTATGTCAAAAAAACGTATTCGTAGAAATATTTGGAAGAAAAAAGGATATTTAGCTGCAGTAAAAGCTTTTTCTTTAGCGAAATCGGTTTCCACCGGGCATTCAAAAAGTTTTTTTGTGCGACCAAACAAATAATAAAGTCTTAGAATAATCTCAATTGATATAGCCTAAACAACCTCAAATTTTGTAAGATGAATGTTAACTAATGTATTTTTCTGTATTGAATTTCTCAATATTAGTTAGAACTCACTGCTGTGATATATAGAATAAGAGTTTTTTGTATATTGGGTTCTTTTTATATTGGGTTCTAAGTATTATTTTTTTTTTCCCTATCACAATTGTACTTTTCTATTGTGAAAAGTACAATTGTGATAGAGATTGAAACTCTTTTGTTATATGCCTATAACAAAACTTAATTGGTTTTGTAAATGGTATTATAAATTATAAATTATATGCGCAATAAAGAATATTAATACTTTAATTTAAATATACTAAGGTATCGAAATCATTAGGAAAATAACAAATTCTTTGTATTTAATGATAAAATTGTGATAGATATGAAATCCTAGTTATTTGATTTTGTTCATTGAAAAAAAAACTCAATCTTTTTCATTTGAATCCATGAAATCGTATAAATAAAAAACAAATCAGAAAAAAATAGAGAAAAAAGACAATTCTTAGTTTTATACCTCAACTGAGAAAAAACTATTGAGTTCCAACTGTTTGGAGAGAACTTAGTTTCTAGTACGTGAAAGTTGATTGTTAAAAAACCCACGACGATACTACCTAAGTAGGTATTTTATTGAAAATTCAAATATTTAAACCACAAACCAGTCTTTATTCATCGATTCTAATTAATGAACTATATTGAATCCTTGAATCTCGACGATTCAACATGAATTGACTATTATTATTTCAAGTAAGCCGCCATGGTGAAATCGGTAGACACGCTGCTCTTAGGAAGCAGTGCTAAAGCATCTCGGTTCGAGTCCGAGTGGCGGCATCTTCTAAAAGAGATACAATAGATCCTAAAATGTATTCAATTCCCGATTTCCAATTCTGTAATGGGATCTCTTTTATGATATTTGCGACTTTAGAACATATATTAACTCATATCTCTTTTTCGATCATTTCAATTGTGATTACGATTCATTTGATGACCTTATTAGTCCACAAAATTGTAGGATTACGTGATTCGTCAGAAAAAGGGATGATAGCTACTTTTTTCTCTATAACAGGATTATTAGTTTCTCGTTGGATTTCTTCGGGACATTTTCCATTAAGTAATTTATACGAGTCATTAATCTTCCTTTCGTGTAGTTTCTTCATTATTCATATGATTCCCAAGATATGTAACCTTAAAAATGATTTAAGCACAATAATTTCACCAAGTACCATTTTTACTCAAGGCTTTGCCATGTCGGGTCTTTCAACTGAAATGCATCAATCTGCAATATTAGTACCTGCTCTACAATCTCAGTGGTTAATGATGCACGTAAGTATGATGTTATTGAGCTATGCAGCTCTTTTATGCGGATCATTATTATCAGTCGCTCTTCTAGTCATTACATTTCGAAAAAACATCGATATTTTTTGTAAAAGCAATAATTTCTTAATTAAGTCATTTTTCTTTGGTGAGATTGAATATTTGAATGAAAAAAGAAGTGTTTTTAAAAACACTTCTTTTCCTTCATTTCGAAATTATTACAAATATCAATTAACTGAGCGTTTGGATTATTGGAGTTATCGTGTCATTAGTCTAGGGTTTACCTTTTTAACCATAGGTATTCTTTGTGGAGCAGTATGGGCTAATGAGGCATGGGGATCCTATTGGAATTGGGACCCCAAGGAAACTTGGGCATTTATTACTTGGACCATATTCGCGATTTATTTACATACTAGAACAAATATAAATTGGAAAGGTACGAATTCGGCACTTATAGCTTCTATAGGATTTCTTATAATTTGGATATGCTATTTTGGGATCAATCTATTAGGAATAGGTCTACATAGTTATGGTTCATTCACATAAACATCTAATTGAATAAATTACATGAAGAATACATAAGATAAAAACATCATCCCATATATAACGAAAGTTTGTTTTTATGAGTTTTTGAGAACCGTTTGAATCAAGGAATCATTCAAATTTAAATGGTTCTCAAAAACTCGAGATGTATCTAATTACAATTCTTATTCATTTTATTTCTTTTTTCATTATACAGTACAGCAAACGATTTTCAAAATATTAAATTCAAAGAATTATAAGACTTTCCTTCCGTCTCATTAATGAAACACTATCTATGATAATAATTGGATAGGATAGCGTGTACCTTGTCAACTGATAACGAGAGAACGAAATCGGGATAAATACCAATACCTATTACGGGTAGAAAGATACAGATTGAAAGAAATAGTTCTCGTGGTCCAGAATCCCAAAAATTCGAGTTTGGAATATTAAATAGCTTGTATCCATAAAACATCTGACGTAACTAGGAGTTAATATCATTCCAATTGCCATTACTAAAGTAATTAGCATTTTTGGCATTGGGATAGATATCCCTCCCATTTCTTCGAGATAAACAAGACGTGTTCTATCACAACTCGTTCCCGCCAAGAAAAAAAGTGCAGCACCAATAAATCCATGAGAGAGCATTTGTAAAATAGCTCCATTGAGTCCCATGTCGGTTATAGAACCAATTCCTATAATTGTGAAACCCATGTGAGATACAGAGGAATAGGCTATTCTCTTTTTTAAATTACGTTGACCAAGAGAAGTTGAAGCTGCATAGATTATTTGCACTGTTCCTATTATCACCAACCAGGGAGAAAATATAGAATGAGCGTGGGGTAATAATTCCATATTGATCCGAATCAATCCATATGCGCCCATTTTAAATAGGATTCCAGCTAAAAGCATACATGTACTGTAATGTGCTTCTCCATGGGTATCAGGTAACCATGTATGTAGGGGTATAATCGGCAATTTGACAGCATAAGCAATAAGGAAGCCAAAATAGAATATTATTTCCAATGCCACAGGATATGATTGATTAATTAATCTTTCAAAATCTAATGTTGGTTCAGTGGAACCATATAAACCCATACCTAGAACTCCTATTAAGAAAAAAATAGAACCCCCTGCAGTGTACAAAATAAACTTTGTAGCCGAGTAGAGACGTTTCTTTCCCCCCCACATGGATAAAAGTAAGTAAACAGGAATTAATTCTAACTCCCACATGATGAAAAAAAGTAAAAGGTCTCGAGAAGAAAATAATCCTATTTGACCGCTGTACATTGCTAGCATCAGGAAATAGAACAACCGCGAATTTCGAGTAATTGGCCAAGCTGCTAAAGTTGCTAAAGTAGTGATAAATCCTGTCAGTAAAATGGGTCCTATGGAAAGTCCATCGATTCCTAGTCTCCAGTGGAAATCAAAAACATCTATCCATTTATAATCTTCCTTCAATTGCATTAATGGATCATCCAATTGGAAATGATAACAGAATGCATAAGTCGTTAGAAGGAGTTCTAAGAAGCATATACATAAAGTATACCACCGAAATATCTTATTCCCTCTATGAGGGAAAAAGAAAATTGAAGAACCCGCGAATATCGGTAAAACAACAAGTATTGTTAACCAAGGAAAATAACTCGTGATAAAGACAAGATACGTTTTGACCAGAAAAGCCCGTCCTCAAAATAATATATTTTGTCGAGCACGGGCTTTTGTCGGTAAAGAGGAATCACAAATGATTCAAGTGGAGTTTTTTGTAACGTATCAATAAGATAGAGCCATGCTGCGAGTTGTTTCAGGCCCTAAATAAACACGGACACTCAAAAAATCTGTTGGGCAGGCGGATTCACATCTCTTACAACCTACACAGTCCTCGGTTCTTGGCGCGGAAGCTATTTGCTTGGCTTTACATCCGTCCCAAGGTATCATTTCCAATACATCTGTGGGGCAAGCTCGTACACATTGAGTACACCCTATACATGTATCATAAATTTTTACTGAATGTGACATTGGATCTATAAATTCCAGTTTTGAACATAAAAGATTTTCGATCTGGTCAAATCAAATTAGTAGTAAATGAATCATATATTATATATTGTAATATTGTAGACACCAGACGAAGCAGTGGTTTATTAAAAACAATCAATATATTTCTTAAATCAATCTGTTTATGAGAAAAGGTCAAGAGACTTTGATTTTCGTTTCAACAATTATGCTGATACGAGTTGCACATGCGAATTCAAATTAATTGGCCAACAAATTGGTCATCATTATTTCAATATAAATATAAAAATGCAATTCAATAAAATCGAATTGCATTCAAATTCAATAAAAAATATCAATTCTATTAACTATTTTTATGTGTCTTTATTTAAATTATCTATGATAATTATCACTAATTATTCAACAAATTCGATTGATTAATACGAGTTGATTTTCTGTTACGATGGATCGACGAAACAATAGCAAGTCCAATAGCTGCTTCAGCAGCTGCAATGGCTATAACAAAGATTGAGAAGATGTCTCCTTTTAATTGGCGACTATCAAATATATCAGAAAATGTTACAAGATTGATATTAACCGAATTTAGTATAAGCTCAAGACACATAAGCGCTCTAACCATGTTTCGACTTGTGATCAATCCATAGATACCGATAGAAAATAAATAAACACTCAAAAAAAGGACATGCTCAAACATCATTGACTAACTCCTTATCAATCTCGATTCATTTCAATATGAACAACAATTCAACCGATTCAATTGATTAGAATAGAACAATTACACAACAAAAGAAGATATTGACGGTAGATAGATTTAACTAAAAATTTCTATTTATTTATTTAGAATTTAGTTAGAATTCTAAGAATTGGGAATTATTATTAAGTTAAGTATTTTTATTGCTTATTGTCGAGCCATAGTAATTGCACCTATCAAGGAAACTAAAAGAATTATAGAAATGAGTTCAAACGGAAGATAAAAATCTGTTGATAAATGAATCCCGATTTGTTGAACGTTATTTATTAGGTCCTGTTCCATAATCTGGTTTGATCTTGCAGTCCAAATAATTCCGTACCATGACGTATCTGGGATAGTAGTAATTAGTGAAAAAAAAATAGTTGTACAAACCATCGGAGTGACCCCATCTCCAATGGTCCAAAAATAGGAATTATTGGAATATTCTGAACCATTTATGAACATTACAGCAAATATGATCAAGACATTTATGACTCTCACATAAATAAGGAGCTGTGCGGCAGCTACAAAATAGGAGTTCGATGAAATATAGAATAAGGATATACAAACAAGAACCAATCCCAATGAAAAGGCAGAATAAATTGGATTGGTAAATAATACTACCCCCGGACCCCCTAATACAAGAATTGACCCCAGAAATACAACAAGAATATCATGTATTGGTCCAGGTAAATCCATTATGTATAAAATACAAAATAAAAAACTTTAACTATTTCATGACCTTACTTTAACTTTACTAAATAAATGGTCCAGGAAAGGAAAAGGGGTTACCCTATTTTTTTCTTGTATATAATATTGTATATGATACATTTATAATTGAATTGAATTTGAATATGGATTAATGTAGATATAGATAAAATTATCGGGCCAATCCTACTTTATTTATATTTATCCGAAAGAAAAAAAAAGAAAAGAGTAGTTGGAATATGTAGTTGAAATTTGCTATTTCGAAATCATCATGAAAAATATATTCTCAGTTTAAATCAAACAGTGATTCTCAACAATCAATAGTTATTCGTTTTTATTTGTAGTTACTGACTACCCAAAATAAAAAGCTTGGATCCTTTATATCAAAACAAAATCTTAGTAATCGGTAATTGTTCTTGAATCAAAGGGTTTATCTTTGTCTATTTTTATTTGAGTCGAATTCATAACTGTTTGAATTGTGTAATCTCCAATTATTGAGATTGGTAATCGACCCAAAGCAATTTGCTTATAATTCAATTCGTGACGATCATAAGTGGAAAGTTCATATTCTTCAGTCATTGATAAACAATTTGTTGGACAATACTCGACACAGTTACCACAAAATATACAAACCCCGAAATCTATACTATAATTAAGTAATTGTTTCTTTTTAATATCTCTTTCAAATCTCCAATCAACAACGGGTAGATCTATCGGGCATACACGAACACATACTTCACAAGCAATACATTTATCAAATTCAAAGTGGATTCGACCCCGGAAACGCTCTGATATGATCGATTTTTCATAAGGATATTGAATAGTTACAGGTAAACGATTTGTGTGGGATAAGGTAATTATGAAACTTTGACCAATGTACCTTGCAGCTCGTATTGTTTGTTGACCATAATTCATGAACCCAATTACCATAGGGAACATATTGTAGATATACATGAAAAAATTGACGTTTCTTTTTCTTGTTTGATAGAGATTATGAATCTAAAATAGTGTTATCATATTCTGTTATTTATAATGAAACAAGTTGGGAAGAAGTTGTTAATAACAGATTACCTAGAGAAATAGGTAAAAGAAATTTCCATCCAAGATTTAATAACTGGTCCATTCTCATCCTAGGTAAAGTCCATCTTGTTGTGATAGAAATGAAGAGAAACAAATAAGCTTTAGTTAATGTAATAAGGATACCCATTGTCATTCCAAAAATGCCAGCGATTTTATTTATTCTGAAAAGCTCAGGAATGGATATATACGGAATAGATAAATTCCACCCACCTAAGTAAAGAACTGTTACAAATAATGAAGAAACTAAAAAATTTAGGTAAGAAGCAAGATAAAATAAACCGTATTTGATACCCGAATACTCGGTTTGATAACCTGCTACTAATTCCTCCTCCGCTTCTGGTAAATCAAAGGGCAATCTCTCACATTCGGCTAGAGAAGAAATTAGAAAAACAATAAATCCTATAGGCTGGCGCCACAGATTCCACCCCCAAAAACCATATTTTGACTGTGCTTCAACTATATCAACTGTACTTGAACTGTTAGATAATCATAGTCGATAATAACATCACTGTTCCCATCGCTATTTCAAAACCGTACGTGAGACCTCAGCTTCATACGGCTCCTCGATGGCCACAAAAAAAATGTAAGGACGGGTTCGGTATTATCGCCATCTTTGGGTAGATAGAATAAAGATACATCGGAAAGTCCCAAATTAGACCAATGGAATTCTGTCTGCTAGAATAAGAAAAAAGTGCTTCCGAATTGATCTCATCCTTTACAATAAGAATTTCTCTTTGTTCGGTAATAACTTATTATTTCAATAAAATACTCCTTATATCAATCAATACAAAATAAAAAGAATTAGTGATTAGTTCATGAATCGTGATAAGAATTCGATATGTATGAATATGGATAGAGAAAAGAATAAATAAGGATCCCCTTTTTTTATTATTCATTCAATTACTGCATTCCATTTCTTTTTTCCTGTTCTTCTGTCTCAGAGGAGAATACTAAAAAAAAAAATAAAGGATTAATTCGTTCTTGATAGTCATTTCTTTAACCAGTGAATAGGAGCATACTCTAGATCGGAATCATAGGGAAGTACTACTTGATCATTTCTACCAATTTTATGAAGAAATACCTCTTTTTTGATACCTTACACTATCTCCATTACTAATCCTTTGTGTACCTTGGTGTTCCTAACCGTCCACTGACTTTTGATTGATCCCCGGTATAGTAATACATACGAGACAGTAGTAGAAACTCCATACAGTTGATCTTTTGTTTGCGCCCGCTTCAAGATATGATGACTAATCAAAAAATCTTACTTAATCTTGGGGTAAGCAGTTTACACTGTTTATGTTTACTTCAACTTTATTCTTGTACATAGGGAATGAGATTTTTTCTTCTTACTACAAATTTATAAGCTGTTTAGTTTCACTCATATAACTATCTGGTTTAACTCATCAACCCGAATGCTGAATAAAAAAAAAATGAAAACATCTATTCAATACATTGAACCTCTTTCTTTTTTCTTTTATTTATAGAAGAGAGGTTCAAAGTTCATATTCCAACGAATCACACGTAGAGATATTGATAACACACATGGAGTTAATGGTATTTCATAACTAATAGATTGAGCAGCAGCTCGTAGACCACCTAAAAAGGAATATTTATTATTCGATCCGTATCCTGACATAAGAAGCCCAATAGGAGCAATACTGGAAATGGCGATCCATAAAAAAACACCTATACTGAGATCGGCTAAAACAAGACGATACCCAAAAGGAATTACTAAATAACTTAGTAGAATTGATATAACCGCTATAGACGGTCCCACACTAAACAAACGAATATCTCCTCGAGATGGGAGGAGGTCCTCTTTAAAAAGTAGTTTAGTCCCATCCGCTATAGCTTGAAGAATTCCCAACGGGCCAGCATATTCAGGCCCAATACGTTGTTGTATCGCTGCAGATATTTCTCTTTCGAACCACACAATTACTAGTACCCCTATTGTGATTCCCAATATAAGGGTCAAAATGGGTACAATCCATATTAGTCCATACACTTCTTTTAAAAATTCCGATGTAGAAAAAGAATTGATAGTTTGTACTTCTGTCGTATCAATTATCATTTCAACGATCAACTTCTCCCATAATGATATCTATACTACCCAATATCGTCATGATATCAGCCAATTTCATTCTTTTAACTAGCTGAGCTGAGGAAGAATTTGCAAATTGATAAAACCGGGTGGACGAATTTTCCATCTCCAGGGGAAAACGCTATTATCTCCTATCAAATGAATTCCCAATTCTCCTTTTGGGGCTTCCACTCTCACATAAAGTTCTTGTTTCGACAATTCCAAATTGGGTGAAGGTTTTTTACTAATAAATCCATATTCAAAATCATTCCATTCGGAATTCTTTGCTCTATCAAAGCGTCGTACTTCTAAATTTTCATAAGGTCCTCCAGGAATTCCTTCTAGAGCCTGTTGAATAATTTTTATGGATTCCTTCATTTCACCAATTCGTACTAAATAACGAGCTAATGAATCTCCTTCTTTTTGCCATTGGACTTCCCAATCGAATTCATTGTAACACTCATAATGATCAACTTTACGAAGATCCCATTGGATTCCAGAAGCTCGTAACATCGGTCCTGATAAACCCCAATTTACAGCTTCTTATAATGCCCACTCCTTCAACTCGTTCCAAAAAAATGGGATTCCACGTAATAAGTTTTTGATATTCAACAACTCCTGTTAAAGAATAATCGCAGAAATCCAAACATTTATCTATCCATCCATAAGGTAGATCAGCAGCTACTCCTCCGATACGGAAATAATTATGCATCATTCGCATACCTGTGGCAGCTTCGAATAGATCATATATCAATTCTCTTTCTCTGAAAATATAGAAAAAGGGAGTCTGTGCACCGATATCTGCCATAAAAGGTCCAAGCCATAACAAATGAGAAGCTATACGGCTCAATTCCAGCATAATTATTCTGATATAGCTAGCTCTTTGAGGTACTTGAACATTTTCCAATTGTTCTGGTGCATTTACGGTTATTGCCTCTGTGAACATAGTAGCTAAATAATCCCATCGTGTTACATAAGGTAGATATTGTATAATTGTTCGATTTTCCGCTATTTTTTCCATTCCTCTGTGTAAATAGCCCAATATGGACTCACAGTCAATAACATCTTCACTATCGAGAGTAACGATTAGTCGAAGAACACCATGCATTGATGGGTGGTGAGGCCCCATATTGACTATCATGAGATCTTTTCTTGTAACCGGTACTGTCATATCTTTTCTTCCTTAATTCATTATTCCATGAATTCCTCAAAACGAGGCTTATCAAAACGAAAAAAAGAATACTACTAAAAAAAATTCAAACGATTAAATTAACGAGTTTTTGGCTCCCGAATATCCAACTGACCAATTAATTTCTTATAATGTACTCTATTTTTCTTTGACAAATAAGCCAGCAACCGTTGACGTTTTCCTAGAATTTTTCGTAGACCCCTTTGCGATAAAAAATCTTTTTTGTGCAATTCCAAATGTGAAGTAAGTCTCCGTATCTTATTGGTGAAACTGAATACTTGAAATTCAACAGAACCTTTGTTTTCTTTTTTTTCTTCTTGTGGAATAATGGAAATAAATGAATTTTTGACCATAAAAAATTTTGCTATCCTTTTTCTTTCTTTTTCATGGATTTTTCCGATCAGGAAAAATAAAAAAAAGAATTATGCCAGTTATTTTAATCTAGTACACACAAAAATTTTGATTTATTCATATACTACTTTTTTATTTTATCCAAATCAAATTGAAAATTTGATTTGGATAGAAAGGGATAATATGTTTCCGCATTAACGAAAGAAAAAAAAAATTTCTTTCTATCTAAAAGGATTCCGCTAATTTATTTATTCCTATATCCAATTGAATGGATACACCATTCAATCTGTATCATTTACCAAAATATAACATAGCATATGCGTACATCTTTCGGCCGAAAATGGCACGGAATATAGATATATATGATATAGGAAATATACTATTAAATTAAATAATTCTAAATCGTGGATACATATGTATCCTTGACATACTGAAACGACTGCCATTATTGGTATCAAACCAATAGCGATTCATACAAGCTAAATCTTCTAATCGGTAATTGGGCCAAAGAACAAATTTACATTTAATGAATTTATTTGTATCTGTATTAAGATGCTTGTCCTCATCCAAAAATTTTCCAGAGTTTCTTATGTTGTTTTCATTGCAAAATAATGGATTTCTATTTCTATCCGTAACATTCCAATTATGGGAATTGAAACAAATTAACATTCTCAATTCTCTACGACGTCTAGGAGATAGAATATTTTCAGGAACAAGGAAATCATAATAATTTGTGTCCCCATTCACAAACATATTCCCATATCGTACAATGGGTTTATCCAAATTCCTCTTATCAATATATCTTTTTTTTATGCATTTTCCATTAATTTGGTGTTTATTGTTCTCGACCAATGAAATACTTATAGTTTCATATATAATCAATTTTCCATCCCTTTTTAGAGATAGACGAATTGGTTCGATAATTAATATTCCTTTTTTTATCAATTCTGTAAGAGCTAGATCTTTCTGAATTAGCATTACATCCAGATGCATCTCTCCTCTTTGAATCGAGGATATAGCAATTTCCTTTGGATTTATCAGTCTAAGTAAGAGACAATATACCTTGATATTATTGATCATTCTTTGGTTCAAGGAGTCATCCCATCTTAATTGAAAAAGGAAATATTTTTTCAGGAAGAAATCAAGTTCTGCTTCCTTGTTTTTCTTGGATTGTTTTTTCTTTTTACCTTTTTTAATGGTAATGTCTGATCTCGCGTAATTCTCTTCAATATCTTTTTTTTTGTTTTCTTTTCGTAGATCTGATACAAGATTTACTTGGTCCTGTTGTTCATTTTTTTGTTGGTTGAAATTTTCTAATTTAAGATATTTTTTTTGATCAGATATCATCTGAAGATTATTTTTTATATTTATATAGATGTTTTTATTTTGACTTTTATTTTTATAAAAATAAAAGTCAAAAAGAAGTAATTTGATTGGTATAATCCATGGTTTAATCTTATATGCATCAAAAAGTAAGACAAATTCTGGGAAGAACCAAGATTCTAGATTTGATATGGTACGATAAACTCTTTCTTGATTCATTCCCATCCAATTCAAAAAAATACTTTTTTGATTGGATGGGTTGATTTTTTGATGAATCGTAAGAGAAAAAATATCTTTTTTTTTCAATTTGTTGTTGATTTTTTTTTCAGTCTTAGTATTTTTATCAATTTTGGTACCGATATGTGTATTGGTCCAGGTCTCAATATAGATATTTTTTCTAAGACAAAAATGGAGAATTCTACAATCAAAATATTTTCTATCTAGATTTTTATGCGTATCAATAATATATCCTTCTTCTAGATAATCACTAATAGCTGTACTTACCAATACATAAAATGATTCGGATTTCGGTTTATTGAAATTATATGGAATTTTGAGAACTCCGTTTACTTGTAATCTTGACCCATAAATATATAAATCCTTCTTATCCCCATAGTTCATATATTTATGTGACAAAAGATCATATCTGTAGTGTTTTTTCCATTTTTCTTTTTGATTTGTCAATGAATCCGCTGCATAGTAATTTTGTTTCACGTAATGAATTAATTGGTCTTTTTCTTTTTTATATGAATCCGATTTAATTGAGTCTTTATTTTGAATCCTATAACGTTGATTGATTCTATTTCGCCATTTTTGCGGTACTAACCACGACCATTTGGTTTGAGATAAATTGTATTGATAATGCCCCTTTAACCAGTTTTTCCATTCAATCATTCCAGACTTATGAATTTTCTTATGTCTTGAATTGGAATCAAATATTCCTCGTGTCATACAATAATCCTTGATTTTATCCTTAATAAAAGGATAAGTCCCCTGATATTGAAGTAGAGATTTCAAGTGATACTTGTTAAGTAATTGGGTTTGTGATAATTTGTAAAATACATATGCTTGGGACAAGGAGGATAAGTCATAATACATTTTTGTACTATTACTAATATTAGTATTCGAAAACGAATTTTTTATAGTGGAAAAAAAGTTCATTGTATTTTGATCTCTTTCATCAATTCCTTCCTGATTTGTTTGATCGTTGTAAACGGATTTTTTGATTATTTTTTTTGTTGATTCAAAGAAAAGTTGAAAATTGATCCTGTGAATGGTAATCATACATAGCAAGATATCTATGTATATTTTTTCAATCAGAGATTTCAAAAAATAATGTGATTTACGTATTAATCGTATATTTATTCTTTGGAATATCTGCCAAATATGTTTCCGCGATTTCGATCTTTTATCATCACAAGTTAGAATTATTTTTTTCTTGTCTTTTGTGATTCGTTCTATTTGATTCCTGATTGTGATTGTTCTATCAGAAAGATCTTTCATCTTTTTTTCTATGAGTGAATAATTTGTCCAATTCATGGATTGGATTTGGATGGTTGATTTGTGAATAATCTTATTATTTATTTCGGAATCTTTTCCATTTTCAGCCCTTTCATATACTTTCGCCTTGCTCAATTCAAATAAGAATATTGGGTTTACTTTTTGAATTTCCTTCATTATTCGTTTTAGAACTAGAAGTATTTTAATGATCCATCTTGTTTTTTCTTTTGAAACTTTTAGAAGTAGAAAGAAATTCTTTTTCACTTTTCTAACTTTTTTTTGGAGTTCTTTATAAATGGGTTCAAAAAAGGAAGGTCGTTTTCGGGGACTCCCAAAAGGGAGTTCCGCTTCCATTCCCCAAACTGTTAAAAAACAAAAATTGTCTTTTTTTCCTTTTTTTTTTATTTGATCTCTAGGATGAGATCGTATTTTAGATCTTCGCCAAGGTTTCAAACAGAAAGGAAATAGAATCTTTATCTGAATACCATCTGTTAACCAATCTTTGGGAAATTCAGTTTCTGATAATTGAACACCATTATAGGTGCATTTAACATGCATTTCTCTATTCCATTCCTTCAAATCCTCATACCATTCGGGTAATTGGAATAATAACATACGGCCAATATTTTTAGCAATTATCAATGAAGGCAATACAATGTATTTTCTAAGAAAAGATTGGGTTACTAACATCAAACCTCTTATTGCTTGAGCAAATATAATGCTATCCCAAGTTTCTGATATTGCTATACGTTCGTTTTCCTCTTTTTTATATTCGTTTTTTTTCTCTTTTTCTCTTGTCTCTTCCTCCTCAAAATCAAAATGCGAAATTTTCAATTCTGGTTCTCTCCCCACCGAATTCCTAAAAATTAGATTCATCATTTCAGAGATATAAGAAGAAAAAAAAAATGTTTTGTTTATTCGATCCAAAAAAAGCGGGGAATGCACATTTGCTTGAAACATTTCCCAAATAACTGTTTTACGTCTTTGAGCACGCATGGATCCTTTGATTATATCCCGACGAAAATCCGATTGTTGCGAGTAACGTATCAAAGCCACCTCGTCTGCTTGATCACTATTATTAGTATTATTTGTAGTTGTAATAGGATTGGTATTCTGATCGTTATCAGTATAAATTACTACGCGTTTGGCTTTTCTTGAACGAATTTCATGATCTTCCGTAGATTCTTCCT